CAAAGTTATTAATAGAAAGTAGACCGCGAGGGGTCGAAGAATTACAAATGAATCTACAAAAAAAATTTCATTATGTGAATCGAAAACTTAACATTGCTATCACAAGAATTGCAAAACCTTACGGGAACCCTAATATTCTTGCAGAATTTATAGCCGGACAATTAAAAAATAGAGTTTCATTTCGAAAAGCAATGAAAAAGGCTATTGAATTAACTGAACAAGCGGATACAAAAGGAATTCAAGTACAAATTGCAGGGCGTATCGACGGAAAAGAAATTGCCCGTGTCGAATGGATCAGAGAGGGCAGGGTTCCCCTACAAACCATTCGAGCTAAAATAAATTATTGTTCCTATACAGTTCGGACTATCTATGGGGTTTTGGGCATCAAAATTTGGATTTTTATAGACAAGGAAGAGGAATAAGAAAACTTTCATTGTTTTTTCCTTCTATCTATTGATAGAAGGAAAAAGGGAGAAACTCGTTCATTCTTTTTCCTACCAATCAAACTAATTCTTAATTCTATAGGGTTGAATAAAAATTCAATTGACCTTTTGATATAATATAATTGCTATGCTTAGTGTGTGACTCGTTGGTTTTTTTTTAGGGTTAGGGTTACAAAAGACCGACCCGATAGTATGAAAACCAATTCATCACTTCATATTATCTGGATCTAAAGAACCAGTCAAGATATGTTAAATAAGTCATATCTTTGTAGCAACTGAAATAATTAAACTTTTTTAAAGCAAAATTACAGAAGAAAGGTGTGGATAAATGGAAGGATGAGAGAAAGAGAGAAAAAGAATATCAATGATATAGAATTCTAATATGGAAGGTCTGTGGGTTATCTCATAAAAGACAATGTAATAAAGCATCAATACTAATTGATTCATACATAATGAAATTTTCAAGGAATTTCTGATAGAAGAGAAGAAAAAACTCAAGAGCTTCGAGTCAATAAAGACTAAGAAGGTTGACTCAAGAATAAATTGGATTATGAGCTCCGTTGTAGAATTCTGACCTAATCATTTAGTACGAAGTGGTGGAAACGAAGGAACCTGTGAATGCAAAAGATTTTATTAAACAAATGAATCTTAATAATTCACTAGTTAGGATGGCGAAATGAACCGGAAATTAATTCATCTATTCGGAAAAGTGACGAACAAGTGCTAGGACTGAAATAGAGATTGCAAGAGTCAATATTCGCCCGCGAAAACTTTCTTTTTTTGAATTGGTAAACTCGGATAAAGGACAAAAGACAATAAAGATTTATTAGGACGTTAGAAAAAAATCAAATCTTTTCTAAAAATGTTCTAATAGCTATTCAAATTAATTGAAATTCAATTTTGAATCCTTTTATTCGCGAGGAGCTGGATGAGAAGAAACTCTCACGTCCAGCTCTGTAGTAGAGATGAAATTCCGAAACAACCATCAACTATAACCCCAAAAGAACTAAATTCCGTAAACAACATAGAGGAAGAATGAAGGGAATATCTTATCGAGGTAATCATATTTGTTTCGGTAAATATGCTCTTCAAGCACTTGAACCCGCTTGGATCACATCGAGACAAATCGAAGCAGGTCGCCGAGCAATGACACGAAATGCACGCCGTGGTGGAAAAATATGGGTCCGGCTCTTTCCAGATAAACCAGTTACAGTAAGACCTGCTGAAACACGTATGGGCTCAGGGAAAGGATCCCCTGAATATTGGGTAGCTGTTGTTAAACCGGGGCGAATACTATATGAAATGGGTGGAGTAACCGAAAATATAGCTAAAAGGGCTATTTTAATAGCAGCATCCAAAATGCCTATACGAACTCAATTTATTATTTCGGGATAAAAATATAGAACCGACAGAAATGAGTCTTGGGGATGAAACAAAATCGCAGGTTTCTTTTTTTAGACTTAGACAAACAATATTTCTTTTATTTTTTTTCATCCTTTGCATTGGAAGAATAGACTCAAAAATTTATATGATTCAACCTCAGACCTATTTAAATGTAGCGGATAACAGCGGGGCTCGAAAATTGATGTGTATTCGAATCATAGGAGCTAGTAATCGCCGATATGCTCATATTGGTGACGTTATTGTTGCTGTGATCAAAGAAGCAGTACCAAATATGCCCCTAGAAAAATCAGAAGTAGTCAGAGCTGTAATTGTTCGTACCTGTAAAGAACTTAAACGTGACAGCGGTATGATAATACGATATGATGACAATGCTGCAGTTGTAATTGATCAAGAAGGAAACCCAAAAGGAACTCGCATTTTTGGGGCAATCCCCCGCGAATTGAGACAATTAAATTTTACTAAAATAGTTTCATTAGCTCCCGAAGTATTATAGAAGTATTATAAAATAAAAAGAGATCTGATATTTTTGGGGTATTTGAAAAGAAATAGTTTAAGAACTAGATTAATTCGTAGCTTGTGTTTCGCGTATATACCTTAAAATTTTTATATTCATAAACCAATAAAAAAACATGTTAATTATATCCAATTTTGAGACACCAAAAGTTTGAGTTCATCATGGGTAGAGACACTATTGCTGAGATAATAACCTCTATACGAAATGCTGATATGGATAGAAAAAGAGTTGTTCGCATAGCATCTACTAATATTACCGAAAATATTGTTAAAATACTTTTCCGAGAAGGTTTTATCGAAAACGTCAGAAAACATCGAGAAAAAAACCAAAATTTTTTAGTTTTAACCCTGCGACATAGCAGGAATAGGAAAAGACCCTATAGGAATTTGTTAAATTTAAAACGGATCAGCCGACCCGGTCTACGAATTTATTCTAACTCTCAACAAATTCCTAGAATTTTAGGTGGGATAGGGATTGTAATTATTTCTACTTCTCGGGGTATAATGACAGATCGGGAGGCTCGACTAGAAGGAATCGGCGGAGAAATTTTATGTTATATATGGTAATCCATTTAATATCCAAATGAAATCCGAAACCTCTTCCTATTTGTAAAAAAAAAAAAGATAAGGGGGTGAGTTGTCTAATATCGTTTCTCCTCCATTAGTTGATACCTCAAGGGGGCTTTACCTGGAATGAAAGAACAAAAATGGATTCATGAAGGTTTAATTACTGAATCGCTTCCCAATGGCATGTTCCGGGTTCGTTTAGATAATGAGGATCTGATTCTAGGTTATGTTTCGGGAAAGATCCGGCGTAGTTTTATACGGATACTTCCCGGAGATAAAGTCAAAATTGAAGTAAGTCGTTATGATTCAACCAGAGGACGTATAATTTATCGACTCCGAAACAAAGATTTGAAGGATTAGGTGATTTTTATTCAATACGATTCAAGATAAAAAATTCCAAGAAACCTATTTTCTATCGAGAAGTAGATTCAGAATTAAGATAAGGAATGACAAATATGAAAATAAGAGCTTCCGTTCGTAAAATTTGTGAAAAATGTCGACTAATCCGTAGACGGGGTCACATTAGAGTAATTTGTGCCAATCCGAGACATAAACAAAGACAAGGATAAAGGGATAATCAGACTCACTAAAGAGCTCAGCGTACAAATACAAATAAAGAATCTGTTTTGACATGAAATGGATATATCCATATATTTCTGACTCATATTTATGAGATGATACAATATGGCAAAAGGTATACCGAGAACTGGTTTACGTAGAAATGTACGTATTGGTGCACGTAAAAGTGCACGTAAAATACCAAAGGGAGTTATTCATGTTCAAGCAAGTTTCAATAATACCATTGTTACAGTTACAGATGTACGAGGTCGGGTGGTTTCCTGGTCCTCGGCCGGTACTTGTGGATTCAAGGGTACAAGAAGAGGGACACCCTTTGCCGCTCAAACTGCAGCATCAGTTGCTATTCGTACAGTAGTAGATCAAGGTATGCAACGAGCAGAAGTCATGATAAAAGGTCCCGGTCTCGGAAGAGACGCCGCATTACGAGCTATTCGTAGAAGTGGTATACTATTAACTTTTGTACGGGATGTAACCCCTATGCCACATAATGGCTGTAGACCTCCGAAAAAAAGACGTGTATAGAAATAAACAGTGAAGAAATTTCAAGAGAAACAAGAGAAATAAATAATTCAATCAAAAAAAATATTATTACTATGGTTCGAGAGAAAGTAACAGTATCTACTCGGACACTACAGTGGAAGTGTGTTGAATCAAGAACAGACAGTAAACGCCTTTATTATGGTCGATTTATTATGTCTCCACTTATGAAAGGACAAGCCGACACAATAGGCATTGCGATGCGAAGAGCTTTGCTTGGAGAAATAGAAGGAACATGTATCACACGTGTAAAATCTGAGAACGTCTCCCACGAATATTCTACTATAACGGGTATTCAAGAATCGGCCCACGAAATTATAATGAATTTGAAAGAAATTGTATTGAGAAGTAATCTATATGGAACTTGTGACGCGTCTATTTGTGTTAGAGGTCCTGGATATGTAACTGCTCGAGATATCATCTTACCACCTTATGTAGAAATTGTCGACAATACACAACATATAGCTAGCTTGACAGAACCAATAAATTTACGTATTGGATTAGAAATTGAAAGAAATCGCGGATATCTTATAAAGATGCCACATAACTTTCAAGATGGAAATTATCCTGTAGATGCTGTATTCATGCCTGTTCGAAACGTGAATCATAGTATTCATTCCTATGGAAATGGGAATGAAAAACAAGAGATACTCTTTCTCGAAATATGGACAAATGGCAGTTTAACTCCGAAAGAAGCACTTCATGAAGCCTCCCGGAATTTGATTGATTTATTTATTCCCTTTTTATATAAGGAAGAAGAAAACTTACTTTTAGAGGACAACCAACATATGGTTCCTTTATCCCCCTTTACTTTTCACAATAAATTAGATAAAGTCGGAAAAAACAAAATAGCATTGAAATCTATTTTTATTGATCAATTCGAATTGTCTCCCAGAGTTTATAATTGCCTCATAAGGTCCAATATATATACATTATTGGACCTTATGAATAAGAGTC